ATAAATATAATCAAATATAATAAATAGAATTTCTTCAAATTCTATTTATTATATTAGAAAATGATATTGATTAGAATATCAAAGAATATAAAATATTGGATTCTAAAACCAAAAATCAAAAGAATATTAATAATATTCTTTTGATTAAAATGAATATAAAAATAAAAAAAGGATTATTAATATTATTAATATTATATATATTCTAGTATATTCTATATAATAATATAGAATATATATAGAATTCTAAAATTCTATATTATATATATAATAAAAATATATAGAATTGGAGTTTTCTATGTTTATCCTGTTTTCCGGTACAATTTGATAAGAAGGTTTTTTGACCCCTCCCCCTCATTTTTTTCTTCATTTTTTATTTTGCTTGCATTTCAAGAGTTATGCATTTTGAAGAATTATATCGAATTTTAATGTGTCTCGCACAACCGAAAGAATCCGGACGGGGGGGTTATCTGGAATGAATAGGGTCAAGAGATGAGAGAATTAAGGATACCTACCAGAAAGACTAATCCAATCCATAAAGATGTCCCCGAAAATACAACATTTTTGTTACTCGACCAACCCTCAGGAGAAGCAAATACAACGGGTACACTAATCAGTAAGATTAATGACGTAGCAATTAATGCAAAAACAGCCAATTGGAAAGCAATAGTCATCTTTCTAATCCTCCAAGTTACCAACAAAAAAACTATACCATTTGATCCCTCTCTTATTCAAATTCAAAAAACAAATCTAATTGTAAGAAAATGTATCATAGAGGGATTTTCCATTTTACCATGAATCCATTAATTCTATATCACTTATTAACACCCCGTTAACACTTTATTCGGGCATGGGGCCAGGAGTAGTTTCTTTTTTTTTTTTTTTTTACTTCACAAATGGTCGTGCTAGATGATGCATCTCTAAATAGATAGTTCTAAATAGATAGTCTTTTCAATTTACTCCAGATCTTTTTCTATAGGATAGTCATGGTATCCGTTCCTATGCTCTGGTCATGTTCTATTCGGTAGACTCAATTTTAAAAATTTTATTTTAAAAGAATTTATAAATGAATTCTCTTTTGGAGAGATGGCCGAGTGGTTGATAGCTCTGGTCTTGAAAACCGGTATAGTTCAGAACAAAGAACTATCGAGGGTTCGAATCCCTCTCTCTCCTTTTGCTTGGCGAATATATATATATATATTTTTTATTGGTTTTGCCTGGTTCAGTAGCATAAAGGTGAATGGCTCGGCTATGCTACCTAGCCGAGCCAAAAAAAGAGGTTATATATAACTGAAATGGGTTCAAAAAAAAGGAAAAAGGAATTTTTTTTGAAGTATGACCCAATCTACCCAACTAGATCAAATATGTATTAGCCCTGGTGGAAGTCAATTAAATACTACTTCAAGTAGTGGATCTCTTGCCTCAGTTAAGAGGAGTCATGGAAAGAACAGGCTCAAAATCGCGATCAATTCCTTTTTCAAATCCCGCAGCAGCCGCTCGAGCCCTTCCCGCGTGCCATAAATGACCTACGAAAAGGAAGAATCCTAGAACAAAATGAGAGGTAGCTAACCAACTTCTAGGAGAAACATAATTGACCGCATTGATCTCGGTAGCTACGCCACCCACAGAATTTAAAGAGCCCAACGGGGCATGGGTCATATATTCCGCGGAACGTCGTTCTTGCCATGGTTGTATGTCTTTTTTCAACCTACTCAAGTCCAAACCATTGGGACCCCTTAGAGGTTCTAACCAGGGAGCACGCAAATCCCAAAAACGCATAGTTTCACCTCCAAAAATAACTTCTCCGGTCGGGGAACGCATTAGATATTTACCTAAACCAGTAGGTCCTTGAGCAGATCCCACGTTAGCCCCAAGACGTTGGTCTCTAACTAGAAAAGTAAATGCTTGGGCTTGAGAAGCTTCTGGGCCGGTAGGCCCGTAAAACTCACTAGGATAAGCGGTATTATTGAACCAGACAAAGCAACAAGCAATGAAACCAAAAACAGATAAAGCAGCTAAACTATAAGACAAGTAAGCCTCTCCAGACCATACAAGCGCACGGCGAGCCCATGCAAAAGGTTTGGTTAAGATATGCCAGATTCCACCAAGTATACAAATGGAACCTATCCATACATGTCCTCCAATTATATCTTCGAAATCGTCCACACTAACAATCCATCCTTCTCCTCCAAAGGGGGATTTTAGTAAATACCCAAATATAACACTTGGACTAAGAGTCAAGTTGGTAATTTTTCTTACATCTCCCCCCCCCGGAGCCCAGGTATCATATACGCCCCCAAAATAAAGAGCTTTAAATACTAACAGAAAGGCACCTAGACCTAACAAGATTAAGTGAATACCCAAAATTGTTGTCATTTTATTTCTATCTTTCCATACATAACCAAAGAATGGAAAAGATTCTTCAAGGGTCTCAGGTCCCAGAAGTGCATGATAAATACCGCCAAAGCCTAATACTGCGGAGGAAATTAAGTGAAGCACTCCA